TGCTTGAGACCACACATAAAAATGACATTGCCAGAAATAGATAAAGTAAAATTTCAATTTATGCATCAAAAGGGATGTCCCTTTTGAGGCCATAATATATTTTCCTTTATACCTAACAGAATACGGGTAGGGGTCTTTGAAAAGCCAAAAAATAACGTCAAAATCCTTAGTAAAAAGTTTTACTAAATATTCTAATTTTCTGTAGAAAAAAATGCGTTCAAGAAAGGCTCTGTAAGATGTTGATCGTAAATGAGAGGATTGGTTGCAAAGAAACAAGAAAATGGATTCGTATTCACATACATGGAAATTATATAAGAACAAAAAAAATCTTTGAGTCCTTTTTAGAAAAAGAAAAATGTATTTTTTTTTTATAATAAGACTATTCCAATTATGATATTCATAAAGAAAGAATCGTAATAAATGCAAAGACGAGGCATCTTTCACCCAGTACCGAAGTGTTTGAACTAAGATTTCCAAATGGACGGGGTAAGGTATTAATATATCTAACACAAAATTTAAATGTAAAACGCTGTCCTCTAAAAAAGGAAATATTGAATGAATTGATCGCAAATTCTGAGATTTGACTTTTTTATGTTTCTCTAGAGAAGCTGTGGAAAGTGGAATTTCCACAATGACTGCAAATACTTCAGATAGCATTTGCGAATAAAAATCATGTTTGTGCCCCAAAAAGTCGTTTTGGTTAGAATCAATAGCTGAAAGAATCAAAAAATTCTGTTGATACATTCGATTTATTAAACGTTTCACAACTAGTAAACTAAATTTCCTATCGCCTGAAGTTTCCAACAAAACAAATTTCTTTAAACCATGACCATATGCAAACGAAAAAATATATTCCTGAAACATAAGTGGATATAAAAAGTTGTGTTGCCAAAAACCTTCTAATTCTATATATCCGTGGAATTGTTCCATTTAAATTTAGACCTAAAATTTAAAGTCAAAAATAGGAGATTTCTTAAGTTATCAAATGATACATATACATAGTGCGATACAGTCAAACCAAGATATTTTTTTTTTAGATACCTCGGAAATAGGTAAATTCATGAGCAGACTCTCTCTTTTTTTCCATCTAATTAGTTTTTTTGTTATTAAAAAATAACATGATGGTTAGAAATCCTTTACTTTTTCAACCCAATCGTTCTTCTGATTTTGATAAAAGTATCTTTATCAATATACTGTTTCTTCTACACACTCTTGGCCATCTCCATATGGAGAATGGATAGTCTAATAGTAAAATAGTTAGGATTCACTAAAAAAGAAAATCCACACATGGGAGAATCTTTTCCCGTATCAGGCACTAAGTTTTTTTTAACGGCTAATTAGATGGGATAATCATTCATATTACGAAGATAAGCTCGTTGCTCATGCTTTCCACAAAATTGGAACCCATAAGGATAGGGTTCGATCCATTTATTAAATTGACCCAATTTTGAATTCATTGCATTTCCTCCCAAGACTTCAAATCAAATAAAGTTTTGTACCGATTTGCTAAGAATGAAATAGTCTATGAATTCTCTATTGATACGACATGCGCTTTTTTCCAGTCATTTCCTTTCAGGATCAGTCGTGATCGTATAAACTCTACCGATAGTGTAGACGAATCCCTTGCTTCATCCAAATATGTAAAAGATCCTAGTCGCACTTAAAAGCCGAGTACTCTACCGTTGAGTTAGCAACCCCCATATGTTATGTAGATACAACCGAGATCAAAAAAACCGGGTTGGAATCAAAACGTTGAATTAGCAATAAATCGAAAAAAGTTTTCGAATTGATTCCCATTACGAAAAAAAAAATTTTTTATTATAAAAACAAACACCAATACAAGAGATTCTTAGAAAAAAAAATTGGATAGACAAAAAGTCTACATTTTTTCAATCCAAAAAAGGTATTTTGTTTTTGTATCCGAATAAATTCAACGAACCTTTGAAAAAAAAAAATATTGGGTAGATAGAACACATAAAAAAACCTTTTAATTTTTTTATTTCACAATTGAATTATATGTGTTCAATACATTCTTGTCAATATGAAAAAAAATACAACTACAATATAGAAAAAGCTTCCTTTTTTTTATTGAAAAATCTACTAAAATTCAAATAAAAGAAAATCCAATTATTATATGATGATAATAAATACAGAAATACGATAATATAGAAGCAAAATTGTGAAATCTAAATAGAAAAAACAAAGCGAAATAAAATTATAGAGGAAACCTTTGTTGGATTGGCACTACAAAAAAAAATACAGGAATAAAAAAAGTTATAATCAATTACAACCTCATTATCTTTTGTTTTTCTATTTAAAAAATTTTTAATTATTCATTAATTAAATTTCGTTTGATTAAAATGAAATTCTTTAAAAACCGCCGCCCTCTTTAAAATATCATAAACAGTTTCTGTAGGTTGAGCGCCTTTTTGAATAAAATAGAGAATAGCAGGAACATTTAAATAAGTTTTATTTTTTATCGGATCATAAAAACCCACTTTCTGCAGATCTCTTCCCTCTCTTCGTGACCGAACATCAATTGCAACGATTCGATAGACGGCTCATTGGGATAGATTAAACCCCCCTTGGAAACGTACAGGAAGTTTTCTCTTCGTACGGCTCGAGAAAAATGATTCAATTTGTATATTATATAAATTAGAATGACCAATCAAATAAGTCCAGAAAATCGTCAAATGAAAATCCATTAAACTAAGAATTTAGCCCCTTTCCTCAAAAAACCATTTGTATACTCATAACTCAAGTTGAATAACTTTCAAATAGCCCAAAAGATCAAAAAATCCTTTGGCATTTATCATTTATTGAGTAGTCTCAAATACTCTTTGTTTTATTTCATTTAGACTCGATTAAAATTGTTGCAACAATTAAAAATAAAAAGAATATTTCCTTGTTCCGGAAGCCTTTAATCATCGTGTTTTTTGAATCATTGGGTTTAGACATTACTTCGTAGATTTTTAATCCTTTCAAAAATGGCTGCAACATACCTTTTTGTTATTTATTTCTCTCAAAGAATCTAATCATATGAACGGCGGCCGCACAAAATTCCGCACAATAGATATAAATCTATTTAATCTAAAAGGTTTTATCAAAAATTCCTTGGGGATTTTAAAGTTGCTTTTTTTGTTCCTTTCGAATTCTCTGTCAAAGATAACTTACGAAGTTGTTCCAACTTATTCTTTTGATTGACATTAACCCTAGACCCGTCTCCTTTGAGAAATAGCTCAATACTTTCTCCTCGAGCTCCATCATATTTCCATTACACCCCAATAAAACGGATTCGCGTGGAACAGGGCAAATGATGTCGAGTCAAGAGCATCCTTATTAGAGAATGATGGATATAAGAATCCACAACGGATCATGTCCTTCAAGTCGCACGTTGCTTTCTACCACATCGTTTCAAACGAAGTTTTACCATAACATTCCTCGTTGAAGTTGGAACCGGTCCGCAGTTGATTCAATTATCGAATCATGAATAGTCATTGGTTCAGTTAAAAGAGTTCTTACATAGATTAGATATTTAATATATCTTATATTTTTTTTAGTAATATTCTTTTTTTTATAATTTTTTTTATAAAAATTACGATTTACAATAAGATGACATCCCTAACAGATAAGCTAAGAGAGATAAATGATCTTTCTTTTCGAACTCAACCTTTAAAATAAATTAATTTTAATTAATTATTAATAATAATATAATAAATATCAATAATAATAAACTAATACTACTAATACTATAGTAAAAATGCAATTTCTTTTTCAAGGTATTAAAAAAAAAAGAACAAACTTCTTTCTATTTTTTATAAATTAGAAATGACTATTTCCATTCATATATCATATTTATAGGGGGTAGATATATGATAGGTTAAAGGCACAACTTTTTTTAATTAAAATTCATGTAATCTATATAAATCCATCTTCCCTAAATACCCAACAGATTCACCTGCATTTGTGTATCGCTGTGAATTTGTGAAATATGTGCAAAAGATATAAATTCTTTTTTTTAGCTAAAAGAGTCAAACTCTAGCCACTTATACACTTTATAAACACAAAAGAAATCTTTATTTTTATTATTATTGTTAATAAAAATTAATAATGCTCTGGGGCGGAAGGATTCGAACCTCCGAATAGCGGGACCAAAACCCGATGCCTTACCACTTGGCCACGCCCCACTTCGATTTCTATTTGCCATTAATAAACACTAATATTATTAGTGATTATTCGTCAATTCAAGCCCAACTATCTATATTGTATATCTAAAAAATCTATTAGATTTTGTTGTTTAGTATTTTAACTCTAACACATTGTAGACATATAAAAAAATAATTTATTGATCATTAAAGAAAATTCCATTAAGATTAAGATATTATATGAAAGTAGAATTTCTTCTATTCTCCATTGAGAATGGAAGGTTTTTTGATTGAGTGAGTAAGTTCAAAAAAAAAAAACGAAAAAATTTTTTTTCTATCAATAACTTAATCAAAATACAATTTTTTTAAAAACAAAATGTCTGTTATGCTTAATATCTTTAGCTTGATCTGTCTTAATTCTGCTCTTTATTCGAGTAGTTGTTTCTTTGCCAAATTACCGGAGGCCTATGCTTTTTTGAGTCCAATTGTTGATTTTATGCCGGTCATACCTCTACTTTTTTTTCTCTTAGCCTTTGTTTGGCAAGCTGCTGTAAGTTTTCGATGAGATCTTTCATCTTATCCTATAAAAATGAATGCTTTTTTCGAGAATAGAGAGTTCTAATATTCTAATTCTAATCTAATACTTTCTAATATTAAAGAATTGCTAAAAAAAACAGTCTTAAATTCAAATATTAAAATTCTTGAATAGACACAACACACATTATCTCGTTTTCCATTCTTTTTATTTTCGATAAATGAACAAACCTTTTTTTGATCCTCCACAATATTAACGGGTGGATATAAAAAAATTATTGATAAGTAAGAAAATAATAGATAAGATAATAATAACTTAAT